AATGAAGTGCCTGATTAAAGGATTACTATGATAGAGTAAATAATGTAAACAATTTACCTTTATTATATTTAATAGAATTAAACTATTACTATAAGTATCAAAAACTTATGTGCTCTTACACCAAAATATAAAAAGGTAAGCTAAATATAAGCTCGTGGGTTCATACCCCATTTATAGGTTCTATCCTCCTTTTTAGTGCCACTAAACCCCTCAAAGTGTTTATTTTTCTCTATCCTTATCCTTGGAACTCTTATTTCTATTTCAGCTAATTCTTGATTTGGTATTTGAATAGGATTAGAAATTAATTTATTATCCTTTATTCCCCTTATATCAACCCCCCAAAATATATTAAGTTCTGAAGCTTCTCTTAAATACTTTCTTGTTCAAGCATTAGCCTCATCTATTCTCCTTTTCGCAACAATTCTCCTCCATATTAATAACCCAATTATATATATAAATCCTAATATCATTATCACATTTATTTCTCTTTCCCTTTTATTAAAAATAGGAGCAGCCCCCCTCCATTTTTGATTTCCAGGAACAATAGAAGGACTAAACTGATTAAACTGTTTTATTCTAATAACCTGACAAAAAATCGGCCCCTTAATTTTACTATCTTATACTTTTCCATTTTCTTCTTTTCTAATACCTTTTACAATTAGATGTATTATTATTGGTTCTATTGGAGGATTAAACCAAACCTCCTTACGAAAACTGCTTGCATATTCCTCAATCAATCATTTAGGATGAATATTAGTAGCACTTATTACAGGAGAAAATATATGAATAACTTACTTCATAATTTATACTTTTCTAAATTTATCAATTGTTTATATATTTAATACTTTTCAAATATTTCATATCAACCAAAGATTCTTAATATTATCAAGTAATCCCGTAATCAAATTTATACTTTTTTCTCTTCTTCTCTCCTTAGGAGGTTTACCTCCTTTTCTAGGATTTTTACCTAAATGACTAGTAATTCAAAATATAATAAATAATCAATTACCTTTCCTAGCCACTATTATAGTAATTATAACTCTAGTAACCCTTTTTTACTATATACGACTAACCTTCTCATCCTTTTTACTCTCCTATATAGAATTAAAATGAAACACAAAGAATAATTTCAACTATACATCTTTTCTCCCCCTAATAACTATATTCTTCATTTCCTCCACAAGATTACTAATTTGTATAATAATCTTCATTTAACACAAGATTTTAAGTTAAATAAACTAGTAACCTTCAAAGTTACCAATAAATATGATTTAAGTCTTAGTAGTAAACTACTCCTCTAAATTTGCAATTTAGTATCATTTATGACTATAAAACACCTTGATAAGAAAGAAAAAAATTCTTCTTAATAAATTTACAATTTACCACTTTACTCAGCCATCTTATCAACATTCCATTCAATATTTATTCTCAGTGGTCCAAATAATATACTAACCCTTATAAACCAAATAAAACATTTAAAAAAAATAATCTTCTTTAAAAATAATTATTTTTAAAAGGGTTCAATATTTTTATTTTTTTTTTTTTTTAATTTCTACTGAAGATTCCTTCTATCCTCATTTTTTCAACTAAACATATTAAATGCTTATTTAATAATTGTCTTTATAAAATTAACAAAAATTAAATAGATAAAGATAAATTAAAATTATTACTAAATTCTCATATTAAATTATATTAAATAAGCATTTAATAATATATATATATATATTGAATACGATTAATGTATATCTTCCCCTATAATTTTCATAAATATATGTAAGATCTTTTTTCTCTCCCTTCATCTATAAACATACCAGGTTATAAGGGCTTGAATAAATATAAGATCTTATATATATATAATTTTTGGGATTCATATGATATTATAATTATATAATAGTATATATATATAATAGAACTATATAGACGTACAGCCCAAAATAACTTTTGGTATACTTTTTCCTTATAATTACTAAAGGAAAATCAATATACTTTAAATTATTATTGTTCCACAACTTAAAAATTATTTAATAAATAAAATTATAATACCCCCCTATTAAAAATTTTATTTATCTTAATCCAATTGCAACAATGATTATTCTCTACTAATCACAAAGATATTGGAACACTCTATTTCATCTTTGGAGCTTGAGCTGGAATAGTAGGAACTTCTTTAAGTCTATTAATCCGAGCTGAATTAGGACAACCAGGTTACTTAATTGGTGATGACCAAATTTATAATGTTATTGTTACCGCTCATGCTTTTGTAATAATCTTCTTTATAGTTATGCCTATTATAATTGGAGGCTTCGGTAATTGATTAGTACCTTTAATACTAGGAGCCCCAGATATAGCCTTTCCCCGAATAAATAATATAAGATTTTGACTTCTTCCTCCATCTCTAACCCTTTTATTAGCAAGAAGTTTAGTAGAAAATGGAGCTGGTACCGGTTGAACTGTTTATCCTCCCTTATCAGCTAGTCTTGCTCATAGAGGAGCATCAGTAGATCTAGCAATTTTTTCTTTACATCTTGCTGGAATTTCATCAATTTTAGGGGCAGTTAATTTCATCACAACCACTATTAATATACGCACTCCTGGAATAACCTTAGATCAAACACCCCTTTTTGTTTGATCAGTTGCTATTACCGCCTTATTACTTCTTCTCTCACTCCCTGTTTTAGCAGGTGCTATTACTATACTTTTAACAGATCGAAATCTTAATACATCCTTCTTTGATCCAGCTGGAGGAGGTGATCCCATTTTATACCAACATTTATTTTGATTCTTTGGCCATCCTGAAGTATATATTTTAATTCTTCCTGGATTTGGAATAATCTCTCATATTATTAGCCAAGAAAGTGGAAAAAAGGAAGCCTTTGGAACATTAGGTATAATTTATGCAATATTAGCTATTGGATTATTAGGTTTTGTAGTATGAGCTCATCATATATTTACTGTTGGTATAGATGTAGATACTCGAGCATATTTCACTTCTGCTACAATAATTATTGCTGTTCCCACTGGTATTAAAATCTTTAGTTGATTAGCAACCCTTCATGGAACACAAATTTCTTATACTCCTAGATTACTTTGAGCTCTAGGATTTGTATTTTTATTTACTATTGGAGGATTAACAGGAATTGTTCTAGCCAATTCATCAATTGATATTATTCTCCACGACACTTATTATGTTGTAGCTCACTTTCATTATGTACTTTCAATAGGAGCTGTTTTTGCTATTATAGCCGGATTTATTCAATGATACCCTTTATTTACAGGATTAACTCTTAATCCTAAATGACTGAAAATCCAATTTTTAACAATATTTAGAGGAGTAAATTTAACCTTTTTTCCTCAACACTTTTTAGGACTAGCAGGTATACCTCGCCGCTATTCAGATTACCCAGATGTTTATACATCTTGAAATGTCCTTTCAACATTAGGTTCAACAATCTCCTTTATTGGAATCATTATACTAATCCTTATTATCTGAGAAAGAATATCATCAAATCGCACTGCCCTTTTTTCCTTAGCTATAACAAGTTCACTTGAATGATATCAAAATATACCTCCTGCTGAACACAGCTATTCAGAATTACCAATACTTTCTAATTAATTCTAATATGGCAGATAAGTGCACTAGATTTAAGCTCTATAAATAAAGGTTTAACTTTTATTAGAAAATAATGGCAACATGATCAAATTTAAATCTACAAAATAGAGTTTCCCCTTTAATAGAACAACTTTCTTTTTTTCATGATCACACATTATTAATTCTTCTAATAATTACAATTTTAGTTGCTTATATTATAATCTCATTATTTTTTAATGAATTCACTCACCGATTTCTCTTAGAAGGTCAAACTATTGAAATTATTTGAACAATTCTCCCTGCCATTATCTTAATTTTTATTGCTTTACCATCCCTTCGATTATTATATTTACTAGATGAATCAATAGAACCTATTATTACTGTAAAAACAATTGGTCATCAATGATATTGAACTTATGAATACACTGATTTTTCTACTCCTTATGAATTCGATTCATATATACTCCCCTTCAATAAAAGAAATAATAATAATGAATTCCGTTTATTAGATGTTGATAACCGAACAATTTTACCAATACTTACCCAAATTCGTTTACTTGTGACAGCTGCCGATGTTCTACACTCATGAACTATTCCCTCCCTTGGAGTAAAAATTGATGCTACTCCTGGTCGTCTAAACCAAACAAATTTTCTTCTTAATCGACCAGGATTATACTACGGTCAATGTTCAGAAATTTGTGGTGCCAATCATAGATTTATACCTATTGTTATTGAAAGAATTAATACTAAAACTTTCATTAAATGAATTAACAATATAAATATATCATTAGATGGCTGAAGGTAAAGCAATGGTCTCTTAAACCATTTTATAGTAAACTACACTTACTTCTAATGAAGAAATTAGTTAAATCAATAACATTAGAATGTCAAACTAAAATTATTAAATATTAATATTTCTTTATACCACAAATAAGTCCTCTATGATGATTTCCCTTATTCTTTTTTTTCTCTATCACCCTTATTCTATTTTCCTTATTTAATTACTTTATTAATATTAATCAATCTAATACAGAATATACCTCTCCATTAATTAAACCTCAATTCCTAAACTGACAATGATAATAAATCTATTCTCAGTTTTTGATCCTTCAACTTCTGCTCTTAATTTATCACTTAATTGATTAAGAACCCTCTCCGGACTTATATTAATTCCTATAATATTTTGATTAATTCCTTCACGTTATACTATAATCTGAATTTCAATTCTCTTAACTCTACATCAAGAATTAAAACTTCTACTCTATTCTCCCCGGAATATAGGAGCTACTTTAATTTTCTTGTCCTTATTAACTTTCATCTTATTTAATAATTTTTTAGGACTATTCCCTTATATCTTCACTAGTTCAAGCCATTTAACAATAACTTTAACTCTAGCCCTCCCCTTATGATTAAGATTTTTAATTTATGGATGAATTAATCATACACAACATATATTTGCCCATTTAATACCCCAAGGTACCCCTCCAGCCCTTATACCATTTATAGTCTGTATTGAAACTATTAGAAATTTAATTCGACCTAGAACATTAGCAATCCGTTTAGCTGCAAACATAATTGCAGGACACCTTTTATTAACTCTACTAGGTAATACCGGCCCTTCACTATCATTACCATTAACTAGAATTTTAATTTTTAGTCAAATAGCCTTACTTATCTTAGAATCAGCCGTAGCTATTATTCAAGCTTACGTCTTCACTATTTTAACCACACTTTACGCCAGAGAAATTTAATGACTACACATTCTAATCACCCTTACCATCTTGTTAATCCTAGACCATGACCTTTAACAGGAGCTATTGGTGCTCTTGTAATTGCCAGAGGACTAGTAAAATGATTTCATTACTTTAATTCATCACTCCTTCTTTTAGGATTAATTATTACCACTTTAACAATATTTCAATGATGACGAGATATTACTCGTGAAGGTACTTATCAAGGCCTCCATACCCTTTCTGTAAATTATGGATTACTATGAGGAATAATTCTATTTATTATTTCAGAAGTATTTTTCTTTCTTTCCTTCTTTTGAGCTTTTTTTCATAGAAGTCTATCTCCCACAATTGAACTTGGATTAATATGACCCCCTTTAGATATTAAACCTTTTAATCCCCTTCAAATTCCTCTTCTAAATACGTCAATTCTTCTAGCTTCAGGTGTAACTGTAACATGAGCCCATCATAGTTTAATAAATGGAAATTACAGCCAAACTACACAAAGTCTACTATTCACTATTATACTTGGTATTTACTTCACTATCCTTCAAGCTTATGAATATATTGAAGCCCCATTTTCTATTGCTGATGCTACTTATGGATCAACCTTCTTTATAGCCACAGGATTCCATGGATTACATGTAATTATCGGAACTACTTTTCTGTTAATCTGCTTCCTTCGTCATTTAATAAATCATTTCTCTCCTATACATCACTTCGGATTTGAAGCAGCCGCTTGATATTGACACTTCGTTGATGTAGTCTGATTATTCTTGTATCTCTCAATATACTGATGAGGTAGTTATTTATTTAGTATATAAGTACATTTGACTTCCAATCAAAAAGATTGATTAATCCAAAATAAATAATTTATTTACTTGTAACAATCTCAATAATTATCTTTATTCTCTGCTCCTTTATTATATTTATCGCCTCAAATCTTTCAAAAAAAACAATTAACGACCGTGAAAAAACATCACCTTTTGAATGTGGATTTGACCCTAAAAGATCTGCACGAATACCCTTTTCTCTCCGATTTTTCTTAATTGCTGTAATCTTCTTAATTTTTGATGTCGAAATTGCTCTCCTTCTTCCAATTATTATTATTATTCAATGATCTAATATCTTTACATGAACTTTAGTAACAATCTTCTTCTTATTAATTCTTCTATTAGGATTATTTCATGAATGAAATCAAGGTGCTCTTGAATGAGCTTCTTAGGATTATAGTTAATTATAACATTTGAATTGCACTCAAAAAGTACTAAATTTTTTTTAGTTTATCTTAAAGTAATGAAGCAACAATTGCACTCAGTTTCGACCTGATCTTAGACAAATTTGTCCTTTACTTACCAATTTTAGTAAAAATATTTAATTGAAACCAAATAGAGGTATATTACTGTTAATAATATTATTGAAACTTTTTCCAATTGAAATGTTAATCAATTAAAGCTGCTAACTTTATATTTAACGATTAATCTCGTTGCATTTCTATAAATTTATATAGTTTAATAAAAACAATACATTTTCATTGTATAAATAATACCTATATTTATAAATATTCAAGAATATAATATCTCCTTTGTATCTTCAATACAATGCTCTATTTTAAGCTACTTGAATAAATTATAACTAATACTAAAATAAATACTCAAATAATAAATCTAAGTAAATAAACCCTTAAACTATTAGACTGTCACCATTGATTTAATCGTGAAAACTTTCCGAATTGTGAATATAATTTTTGTCCTCCTAATTCTTCACTTCAACCTTGATCAAGAATCTTCACTCCAAAATTTCCATGTCATAAAGGAAAATGATTACTTCCATACGTAAATAAAAATGGTATAAATCATATTGATCCTAAAAAATTAACTCTTAATCTTTTTTTAAATATTATTTCAAATGAAATACATATTTTAAAAATCTCATATCCTAATACCCCCCCTAAACTTCTAACAACCAAAACTAAAGTCTTTAATTCCAAAGGTAAACAAATCATTATAGGAGAAGGAAATAATATTCAACTTAATAAACATCCCCCTAATACAGCCATCACTATTAATATAATTATTCTACGTAATATAATTCATCCCTCATCTCTTAAAGAATGATACACTTCATAATTAAAATCCCCAATTATTGAATAATAACTTAAACGAAAGGAATAACATACTGTTAATCCAGTAGAAAGAAAATATAAAAAAAAACTAAATATATTTAAATTAGATATTCTAGTTACCTCTAAAATCAAATCCTTAGAATAAAATCCAGCTAAAAAAGGTATTCCACACAATGCTAAATTAGCTACATTAAAACAGATAGTAGTCAATGGTATTTGTCGACAAAATCTCCCTATATAACGAATATCCTGAAAATTACCTATATTATGAATTATAGCTCCCGCACATATAAATAATAAAGCCTTAAATAATGCATGTGTTAATAAATGAAAAAAAGCTAATTTAGCATACCCTATAGCTAAAATTCTTATTATTAAACCTAATTGTCTTAATGTAGATAATGCAATAATCTTTTTTAAATCAAATTCAAAATTTGCTCCCAATCCTGCTATAAATATTGTTAAACCAGAAATTAGTAACAAAAACTTTCTAATTTCTGTTTCACAAATTAATAAATTAAATCGAATAAGTAAATAAACACCTGCTGTTACTAATGTTGAAGAATGAACTAATGCTGAAACAGGAGTTGGGGCTGCTATAGCAGCCGGAAGTCATGAAGAAAAAGGAATTTGAGCACTCCTTGTTATTGCTGCTAAGACTACTAATCCACTAATTACATTCATCTCCCAAGAAATCCTTATGAAATCTAAATAATAAATATAATTTCAACTCCCAAAATTTAATATTCATGCCACAGCTATTAATAAAGCAACATCCCCAACTCGATTTGATAACGCTGTTAATATTCCTGCATTATAAGACTTTACATTCTGATAATAAATAACTAAACAATACGAAACTAATCCTAAACCATCCCAACCTAATAAAATTCTAATTAAATTAGGTCTAATAATTAAAAATATTATTGACAGGACAAATATTAATACCAAAATAATAAACCGATTAATAACCAGATCACCCTTTATATATTCATCTCTATAATAAATAACTAATGCAGAAATAAATATAACAAAAGATATGAATAATAATGACATTCAATCAAATAAAAAAGTTATAATAACAGCTGAAGAATTTATCATAAAAATTTCCCACTCAATAAAAATTACTATATCCCTTATAATAAACCAAACTCCTAAAAATAATGTTCTTAAACTTATTAATATTAAAAAAATATATCTCAAAACACAAAATGATAATGACCATAAAATAATCTGAGGTATTCTTTACTTCTTTGATACCACAAATCAAAATTTTTTTTATTAAACTACTCAAATATACTCATAAAATTCAAACATCTCCACGTAAAATTAATAAATTTAAAGGTAATCAGTGAAGTAATAATAATAAATACTCCCGAATATACCCGCCTGAACATGAATAAAATCCTGAAAACATTATACCATGTTGTCTATAAGAATATAAATACAAACTATAAGCAGCTCTAAAAAAAGATAGTAATACTAATATAATTATTCTTAATCAAGATCACCCAACTAATCTATTCAATAATCCAATCTCCCCTATTAAATTTAAAGAGGGAGGAGCTGCTATATTAGAAGATCTTAATAAAAATCATCATAAAGTTATAGATGGTATAAAATTCATTAAACCTTTATTAATTAATAATCTACGACTACCAGTTCGTTCATAAGAAATATTAGCTAAACAAAATAACCCAGAAGAACATAATCCATGTCCCAATATTAAAGTATAAGTTCTACCAAACCCTCATATTCTTAAAGTTATAATTCCTCCCACAACTATACTTATATGAGCAACAGAAGAATAAGCAATTAAAGACTTTAAATCTGTTTGTCGTAAACAAATTAATCTTACCAATCTTCCTCCTACCAATCTTACACTAATTCAAATATAATTTAATTTTATACCTAATTTTAAAATTAAAACATAAATACGTAATAATCCATACCCCCCTATCTTTAATAAAACTCCTGCTAAAATTATAGATCCAGAAACAGGAGCCTCAACATGAGCCCTAGGTAATCATAAATGAACTATAAATATAGGTATTTTAACTAAAAAAGCTAAAATTAAAGCAAAATAAAAATACAAATTTAATAAATTATAATTCTTTAATAAATCAATTCTTAACCCTCCATATAATTCATAAATACAAAATAATGAAATAAGTAAAGGAAGAGAAGCTAATAACGTATAAAATAATAAATAAACTCCTGCTTGTAAGCGTTCTGGTTGATAACCTCATCCCAAAATTAATAATAAAGTAGGAATTAAACTTCCCTCAAAAAATAAATAAAAAGCAAATAATGTCAATCTTCTAAATGTACAATACAATATAATAACTAAAAAAATAATTATAAACAAAAATAATTCCTTAAAAAAATTATGACTATAAACAAAAATTCTTGCTGTAATTATTAATCCACAAATTCAAAAACTTAATAAAATTAATCCAAACCCTAATACATCAATTCCAAATAAATAACCCAAATTATAAATTCCCCCACTTAAAGTTAATCCACCTATAAAAAATAATATACCTAAATATATTAATCCCTGAACCACTCATCAACCACCTTCAAAAAAAGATACAGGAATCAAAAAAATCAATATAAATAAATATTTTAACATTGTAAAATCCCAAATGCAGAAAAAAAATCACTTCCATTTATTCGTACTATTGATACCAAAATTGCTAATCCTAAAGCCCCTTCACACACAGAAAATGTTAAAAATATTATACTAAAATATATTTCACATTCAAATATATTTAATATAATAAATAATATTAAAAATAATCTCAACATAATAAATTCTAAACTTAATAAAGTTACCAACAAATGTTTTCGTTTTGAACAAAAAACTCATACACCACTACTTATAACTAAACATATTATACTAATATTAAAAATTATTACCATTAAGTTTTAATAGTTTATAAAAATATAGGTCTTGTAAACCTAAGATAAGTGTCACTTTTAAAACTCAGAGAAGAATTTATATTTTATTCATCATTAATCCCCAAAACTAATATTTTTACTTAAACTATTCTCTGTATTTTTTATTCTCTTATCTCAACCACCCTTTTAGCCTTCATTTTCCCTTTTATTAATCATCCCCTTGCTATAACTCTCACTATTATTTTACAAACATTATTTATTTGTTTAACAATTAGAAATTTAAGTCAAACATTTTGGTTTTCCTATATTTTATTTTTAATTTTTTTGGGGGGAATATTAGTTTTATTTATTTATATTACAAGACTAGCCGCTAATGAATTCTTTCCTTCATTATTCAAATTTATTCTTTTATTAATCTTAATTTTCACCCTCATTTTAATTATTAATTCTTTTATTGATTCCTCCCTACTAAATATTTTTTCATTTAATATAGAAACTCAAACATTAACATCTTCTACACTTATATATAATGAACCTTTATATTCACTTATTAAACTTTATAATTTACCAACCAACTTCCTTACACTTATATTAATTACTTACCTTTTGATTACACTTATTATTGTAGTAAAAATCACTAATATTTATTTAGGACCACTACGACAAAAACAATAATGAATAAACCCTTACGAACTAATCATCCTATATTAAAAATTGCTAATAATGCATTAATTGATCTACCAACACCATCTAATATTTCAGCTTGATGAAATTTTGGTTCTCTATTAGGACTTTGTTTAATTATTCAAATTGCAACAGGCTTATTCCTTGCAATACATTATACACCTCATATTGATCTTGCATTCTCCAGAATTATTCATATTTGCCGGGATGTAAACTACGGTTGATTACTCCGAACACTTCATGCTAATGGAGCATCTTTTTTTTTTATTTGTATCTACTTACATGTCGGACGTGGAATATATTATGGCTCATTCAATTATATTTACACTTGAATAACAGGAGTTCTCATTTTATTTTTAGTAATAGCAACTGCTTTTATAGGTTATGTTTTACCTTGAGGACAAATATCTTTTTGAGGAGCTACTGTTATTACAAACCTCCTTTCCGCTATCCCATATTTAGGGACAACTCTAGTTCAATGAATTTGAGGTGGATTTGCTGTAGATAATGCTACATTAACCCGATTTTTTACTTTCCATTTTATTCTTCCATTTATTGTTACTGCTTCTGTTATAATTCACTTATTATTCCTTCATCAAACTGGTTCTAATAATCCATTAGGATTAAATAGAAATATTGATAAAATCCCCTTCCATCCTTATTTCTCATTTAAAGACATCTTTGGTTTTACAGTAATAACATTTATATTAATTTATTTAACTTTAATAACACCTTACCTTTTAGGAGATCCAGACAATTTCATTCCTGCTAACCCTCTAGTAACCCCTGTTCATATTCAACCTGAATGATACTTCCTTTTTGCTTATGCTATCCTTCGATCTATTCCTAATAAATTAGGAGGAGTAATTGCCCTCCTCTTATCAATTAGTATTATTTTAATTCTACCATTTTATAATAAAAATAAATTCCGAAGTATGCAATTTTATCCCTTTAATCAAATCTTCTTTTGAATATTAATCAACATTATTATTTTATTAACCTGAATTGGTGCTCGTCCTGTTGAAGAACCTTATATTATTACAGGACAAATTTTAACAATTCTTTACTTTCTTTATTATTTAATTAATCCTATTTTTACCTTATCATGAAATAAATTAATAGAATAGTTAATAAGCTTAAAGCAATATGTTTTGAAAACATAAGATAGGAATTCATCTTCCTATTAACTTTACTAAAACCGCTACATTAAATTACCAAAGAAAAAAATAAAATCCTTAAACCTAAAAAAAAAAATAAAAAATTTAAAGATAATGGTAAAAAACTCTTCCATGCTAAGTATATTAATTTATCATACCGAAATCGAGGTAATGTACCTCGAACTCAAATAAAAATATATGCTAAAATAACCAATTTTATAAAAAATACAAAAGAAAAAACATCACCTCCCAAAAATATTACACAAAATAATATTCTTATAAACATAATTCTAGTATACTCCGCCATAAAAATTAAAGCAAAACCCCCTCTTCTATATTCTACATTAAAACCTGATACTAATTCCGATTCACCTTCTGCAAAATCAAAAGGAGTACGATTAGTTTCAGCTAATCTAGAAGCAAATCAAATTATTACTAAAGGTAATCTAATAAATATAAATCATACATTAACTTGTATATTAATAAATTCTATAACACAATAACCTTCAATTAATAAAACAAAAGATAATAAAACTAAAGCTAATCTTACTTCATACGAAATAGTTTGAGCTACCGCCCGTAAACCTCCCAATAAGGCATAATTAGAATTAGAAGATCAACCAGCAATCATAATCGTATAAACCCCTATTCTTGTACAACATAAAAAAAATAATAAACCCAAATTAAAAGAAAATAATAAAGTTATATAAGGATAAATTAATCATACTAATAAAGATATAAATAACCCTACAACTGGTGATAAATAAAACAATATAAAATTAGATAATATTAAATTAACACCTTCCCTTCTAAATAGTTTTAAAGCATCAGCTAAAGGTTGAGGTAACCCGACAAATCCCACTTTATTAGGTCCCTTTCGAATCTGAATATAACCTAAAACCCTTCGTTCCAAAAGTGTTAAAAAAGCTATTCCCACTAAAACACAAATAATTAATAAAAAACAACTAATAATAGTAACTATCACTTCATATCAAATCAATACTATTTGTAATAATCAATTACATAATTGAATTCTAAATTCAAGACACTTATCTGCCAAAATAGTTATCATTATCCATTTATTAATAAATTATTTATTATATTTGGTCCTTTCGTACTAAAATATAACACTTTAATGAGGATAGAAACCGACCTGGCTTACACCGGTCTGAACTCAGATCATGTAAGAATTTAAAGGTCGAACAGACCTATTATGTAAACGACTACACCTAATAATATTCTTAATCCAACATCGAGGTCGCAATCTTCTTTATTGATATGAACTCTTAAAAGAAATTACGCTGTTATCCCTAAGGTAATTTTCTCTTGAAATCACTAATAATGGATCAATAAATCATAAATTTATGTTTAATTTTAAAAGAGTTCCTTATATCTTTTTGTCACCCCAACAAAATAAATAAAATAATTATAATTGAAAACTACTATATTAAATAATAACCTTAATTATTAAACTCTATAGGGTCTTCTCGTCCTCCATTTATATTTAAGCCTTTTAACTCAAAAGTAAAATTCTATATTTCATAACGAGACAGTAGTTACTTCATCAAACCATTCATTCTAGCCTCCAATTAAAAGACAAATGATTATGCTACCTTTGCACGGTCATAATACCGCGGCCCTTCAAACTTCAGTGGGCAGGCCCTACCTTATATTCAAATCAAAAGGAGATGTTTTTGATAAACAGGTGAGTAACAATTTTTGCCTAATTCCTTATTATAAATTAAATTATAATTTATTATTAACAAACTTATATACTAATTTTATCATTATTACTTATATTTCCCTATTATTTAAATTACCTTAATAAACAAATTAAAACCTCCATAAAATTAAATGAAAAAAAAAATAATTTATAACATTATTTATATGATAGCTAATTTAAAGCCTACATTTTTCCTTTTATATTACAAAATTATAATTTATATAAAAAAGCTTATCCCCTTTTATATTAAATACAATCTATATACCATTTAAAATAAAACTTAACTAATAGTATTCCAAATTCAATTCATTTCTTAAGGAACTAGATATCTTAAAAATCGATTAACATTTCATTACAAAAATAACATGAATAATAATAATACCACATTAATTATAATATTATTTTTGCTCTTTCCAATTCGAGATATTAAAAAATCTTTAATTTTAATTAATAAACCCTGATACACAAGGTACAAAATTAATTTCTTCTTCTTTCTAAATTTATCTTTCACATATTTCATATTTCCTTCACAGTACTAATAAACTATAAATTAAATAATTAATTCCATTAATATACTAAAACATAAATTATAAAACTACTTTTAATAATCCAAAAAATTCAATAACTCTTAATTAATATTCCCTTTCAAAATAATCTGAATCGCACAGAGTCATCTCAATGTAAATGAAATACTTACTTTAAGCTTTATTTTGACTTCCTAGATACACCTTCCAGTACATCTACTATGTTACGACTTATCTCATCTTAGTAACGAGAGCGACGGGCGATGTGTGCATGTTTCAGCGCTTAAATCATATTATCATAATATAATAATATTACTTTCAAATCCACCTTTATTCATAAATTTCATCATAAAATTCGTCATTTAAATAATTTTATTGTAATCCATCTCTTCCTAATTATAAACTGCACCTTGACCTGACATACTATTTATTTTTAATAACTAGAATATTCAATCCTCTAAAAAGATATTCTTATGACGGCGGTATACAAACTGCTATTACAAAATTAGGTAACATTTAATGTGTATTATCAATTATAGGACAGATTCCTCTGAAAAGACTAAAACACCGCCAAATTCTTTGAGTTTCAAGATCTTAACTAATACTACCCAAGCCTCATTTTTACAATTAAAATAATAGGGTATCTAATCCTAGTCTAAAATCTAACTTTCAAAGCTTCATTTCATAATCATAAATAAAAATAATTTTAAATTCTACCTACAAAATTATTAAATTATTCCAATTCAATTTATTAACTCTCAACTAATAAATCTTATTTCTATCCTACGTATAACCGCGGCTGCTGGCACGACCTTAACCAATCATATATTAAATTACTAATTCCAAACCACCTTGATATTTAAAATTCAATACTGCGATTAACTTATAATATCCTCTTTTAGATTCACTTACCTCTCACACAAATTTACATATAAATTATCTAAATAATAAGACTCTAAACAAGAATAAAACTTTTTATTTAAAATAAAATTTATGGTTCTATTTTTAATACATAGATATATTAATATATATGAATAAAAATTCTTAATACTTCATGAACTAATTAATTTAAATAATTTAATCATAATTAACCCTAAGCAGCCCCAGGTGCCCACAAACTTAGAGGAAACTTCACCCCTTTTTGAAGATTCCAATTAAAACCCTAAGCAGCCCTAGGTGCTCACAACCTTAGAGGAAACTTCACCCACTTTGAAGATTCATATTAAAATCCTAAACAGCTACATTACTTTAAACTTTATGTTAATATTAACTTTAGTGGTCCTTATAAATTTAAATCCCACTAATCCTTTTTAGACACCTGATAAGGAAGAAAACTCTTCTTAATAGACTCACAATTTACCACTTTACTCAGCCATCTTATCCTTCTTCATTCTAATAATAATTTTTAGTGGTCCAATAATAATATAAATCCTATTAATTCCATAAAATATTTCCTTAAACAATTTTTCCATAATTTCTATAAGTTTACTAATATTTTTTTAAATTTCTACTTAAGATTCCCTCTATCCTCATCTTTTAGATTAAACGTGTTAAATGCTTATTTATTAATTATCTTTATAAAATTAACAATAATTAAATAGATAAAGGTAAATTAATATTATTATTAGATTCTCATATTAAATTTTATTAAATAAGTATTTAATAATAATATGTATATTGAATACGAATAATGTATGTCTTCCCCTATAATTTTCTTAAATATATATAAGATCCTCTTTCTCTCCCTTCATCTATATACATACCAGGTTATAAGGGCTTGAATAATTATAAGATCTTATGTATATATAATTTCTGGGATTAATATGATATTATAATTATATAATTGTATATATATATATATATATATAATAGAACTATATAAACGTACAGCCCAAAATAACTTTTAGTATACTTTTCCTTATAATTACTAAAGGAAAACCAATACACTTTTAATTATTAATGTACCACAACTTAAAAAACATTAGATA